CAACCGTCTTTTTGATTGGTACCGCAGTCGCCCTTTGGTTGGGTATTGGAGCAACATTACCTATTGATAAATCTCTAACTTTAGGTCTTTTTCAAATTGATTCAACCGTGAAATAAAATACCACAACGTATGTATCTAGGGAATAGTGTATCTAGGGAATAGTCGCTTCAAAGTGAATCCTCCCTAGATACATCCATTTAATTGAATTCTGGATCTATTCCGAATATACGAATTGTGCTGAAGATTCAAAACGAATTTCATTTTTCTTTACATTTTTTTTTTTCTTTACTTTATTTTCTATTTTAGAAAAAAAGAAAATTAAGATGAAATCCGCCTAATGCAATGGATTTCAAATTGAAAACTGATTTTTCGGTAAATCAATTACGAAATGCTTTTGTAGAATGTTCAATATCTGTTTTAGATCTTCTATGCGAAAATGTTCAATTTTCATAAGATCTTCTTGACTCTTATTCAAAAGGTCTAATAATGTATGTATATTGGACTTTTTGAGGCAATTATAGGTCCTGGAAGGCAATTCTGATTGGTCAATAAAAATACATTTCAATGCTATTTCTTTTTTGTTTTTTCTTAGTTTAGCCAATCCATCATGAAAGGTAAAAGGGGTTAAAGTGGCCTTTTTTTGATTGTCCTCAAAATTTATGTCCTGTTCTTCCGCATGTAGAAAAGGGATAAATAAATCAATCAAATTACGGGAGGCTTCGTGAAGTGCTTCTTTAGGAGTTAAACTCCCATTCGTCCATATTTCGAGAAAAAGTATCTCTTGTTTTTCATTCCCATTCCCATAGGAATGAATACTATAATTCGCATTTCGAACAGGCATGAATACGGCATCTATAGGATAACTTCCATTTTGAGCGTTGTTTGGTGTTTTCGTACGATATCCGCGATTCCTCTCGATTTGTAATCCAATACAAAAATCAATTGGTTCCGTCAGGCTAGCTATATGCTGTGTAGTATCAACGATTTCCACAGAAGGTGGCGAGATGATATCTTGAGCAGTTACGCATCTAGGACCCTTAACGCAAAGAGATGCGTCGCAAGTTCCATACAGATTACTTCGTAATACAATTTCTTTCAAATTCATTAAAATTTCATGTACTGATTCTTCAATACCCACTATGGTAGAATATTCATGTGGTATCTTTTCAGATTTTACACGTGTTATACATGTTCCTTCTATTTCTCCAAGCAAAGCCCTTCGTATCGCGATGCCTATCGTATCGGCTTGACCTTTCATAAGTGGAGACAGAATAAAACGTCCATAATAAAGACGCTTACTGTCTGCTCTCGATTCAACACACTTCCACTGTAGTGTCCGAATAGATATTTCTACTTCCTCTCGAAGCATAGTAATATTATTTGATCAGATCATTAAATCATTTATTTCTCTTGAAATTCTTTCAATTCGTCGTTCTACACCCGTCGTTTTTTAGGAGGTCGACATCCATTATGTGGCATAGGGGTTATGTCTCTTACAAAACTTAATAGTATACCACTTCTACGAATGGCTCGTAATGCTGCATCCCTTCCGAGACCGGGACCTTTTATCATGACTTCTGCTCGTTGCATACCCTGATCGACCACTGTACGAATAGCATTTCCCGCTGCGGTTTGAGCAGCAAAGGGTGTTCCTCTTCTTGTTCCCCTAAATCCACAAGTACCGGCGGAAGACCACGAAACCACCCGACCCCGTATATCTGTAACCGTTACAATGGTATTGTTGAAACTTGCTTGAACATGAATAACTCCTTTTGGTATTCTACGTCCAGTCTTACGTGAACCAATTCGTCCATTCCTACGTAAACCAATTCTTGCTCTAGATTGTGCCATATTTTATCATCTCATAAATATGAGTCAGAGATATACGGATATATCCATTTCATGTCAAAACAGATCTTTTATTTGTGCTGTGCATTGGGTCCTTTTGAGAAAGATTATCCTTGTCTCTGTTTATGCCTCGGGTTGGAACAAATTACTATAATTCGTCCCCGCCTACGGATCAGTCGACATTTTTCACAAATTTTACGAACGGAGGCCCTTATTTTCATATTTGTCATTCCTTATCTTAATTCCGAATCTATTCCTTGGAAGAAAATAAGTCTCTTGAAATTTGGACCCTCGAATTATATCCCCACGAAAGGAATGTTGAAAAAGCTACCTAATCTAATCGTTCGAATCTTTGTTGCGGAGTCTATAAATTATACGTCCTCTGGTTGAATCATAGCGACTTACTTCAATTTTGACTCTATCGCCTGGTAGTATCCGTATAAAACTACGTCGGATCCTTCCTGAAACATAACCTAGAATCAGATCCTCATTATCTAAACGAACCCGGAACATACCATTGGGAAGTGATTCAGTAATTAAACCTTCATGAATCAATTTTTGTTCTTTCATTCCAGATAACCCCCTTGAAGTATCAACTAATGGAGGAGGAGTGATATTAGACAATCCGCCCTTCTTCTTTTTTGCACAAAACAAATAGGAAGTTACGGATGCAATTGGGATATTAGAAAGATCACCATATATAACACAAAATTTCTCCACCGATTCCTTCTAGTCGAGCCTCGCGGTCTGTCATTATACCTCGACAAGTAGAAAGAATTACAATCCCCATTCCACCTAAAATCCTAGGAATTCGTTGATAGTTGGAGTAGATTCGTAGACCGGGTCGGCTGATACGTTTTAAAATAGTTCTATATTGTCCTTTCCTATTCCTTCTATGTCGCAGAGTTGAAACCAAGAAATTTTTGTTGCTTTCCCGATGTTTTCTCACGTTTTCGATAAAGCCTTCTCGTAGAAGTATTTTAACAATATTTTCGGTGATATTAGTGGATGCTATTCGAATCGTTCCTTTTTTATTCATGTCAGCATTTCGTATAGAAGTTATTAGGTCAGCAATAGTGTCCTTACCCATGACGAACTATAAGTATTGGTGTCTACGAGTTTTGATATAATCAACATGCTCTGCTTTTTTTTTATGAATTATTAAAATGAATTATTAAAGGTATATGCGTGAAACAAAATCTACTACTAAATTTGATTGAATCTATTTCAGATATTCTAATCCTACTATATAATGGTCTCGTCTATTAGTATTTATAATACCTCAGGAGCTAATGAGACTATTTTAGTAAAATTCAACTGTCTCAATTCCCGAGCGATCGCACCAAAAACTCGAGTTCCTTTTGGATTTCCTTCTTGATCAATGACAACTGCTGCATTGTCATCATATTGTATTATCATACCGTTGTCACGTTTGAGTTCTTTACATGTACGTACAATTACAGCTCTGATCACTTCTGATCTTTGTAGAGGCATATTGGGTACTGCTTCTTTGATTACAGCAACAATAACGTCACCGATATGAGCGTATCGGCGATTACTAGTTCCTATGATTCGAATACACATTAATTCTCTAGCCCCGCTGTTGTCCGCTACATTTAAAAGGGTCTGAGGTTGAATCATATCATTTTCTTTTTTTTTTTTTAATCTTTTTTTTTCAATGCAAAGCAAAGGGCGAAGAAAAAAAAGAAATATTGTTTGTTCAGAAATAAATAAACTCGCGGTTGGTTGCTTGTTTTCATCACACCTCTTTCCTTTGGTTCCACATTCCTACCCCGCAATAACGAATTGAGTGCGTATAGGCATTTTGGACGCAGATATTGAAATAGCTTCTCTGGATACAATTTCTGATACTCCACTAATTTCATAAAGTATTCTACCCGGTTTAACGACAGATACCCAATATTCGGGAGATCCTTTCCCCGAGCCCATACGTGTTTCTGTAGGTCATACGGTAACAGGTTTGTCTGGAAATATTCGTACCCATAGTTTTCCACCACGACGCGCATATCGTGTAATTGCTCGTCGCCCGGCTTATATTTGTCTAGATGTGATCCAAGCGGGTTCAAGTGCCTGAAGAGCGTACCTACCGAAACAAATACGATTGCCTCGATAAGATATTCCTTTAATTCTTCCTCTATGTTGTTTACGGAATCTGGTTCTTTTGGGGTTATAGTTGATGGTTGCTTTTCAATTCCATCTCTACTGCAGAACCGGACATGAGCGTTTCTTCTCATCCAGCTCCTCGCGAAATAAATGATTAATGATTCAATATAATAGAGATGTACATGTACTAAATGAATAATACACTGAATCATGCATAGGATTTGTTGAGATCGAATATAATCTGTCACGTAGGAAGTTTTATATCTTGCTTGTAGATACAATTCCATATAAATATCTATTATAGATAAAATGTTTTTTTTATTCATTAATGAATCTTCGTTTTTATATATTGAATTGCCCAATACTTTGCAATACAATAAACCACTAAATAAGTGTTTCGCGGGCGAATATTTACTCTTTAAATATCTGTTTAATTCGTAGAGTAATTCTATGACTTTTAAGAAGAAATGAATTGGTTCATTCCGCCATCCCACCCAATGAATCATTAGGATTCGTTTTAAATAGAATCTTCTGCAGTCACAGGTTCCGTCGTTCCCATCGCTTCTCGATAAATGGCTAGGCCCGAATTCTGTAATGGAGCTTCTAAATTCATTTTTTACTGAGTCAATCCCCTCAGTCTTTATTGACTCGACGCTCTTGATCTTTTTGTTATGAACTGAACCGGATTCATCTAATAATTTTGTGGACGAATCCGTATTGATGCTTAATAACACTAAATACCTTTTGTTATATGTTATGAGATGATTCATAGACCATACATATTGGAATCCTATATCATTGATATTCTCCTTCTTTCTTTCTCTCACCCTTCTATTTATACATATCCCTTTATTTTCGCTTAACAACCTATGGTCTGATTGATTTGTTTTTTTATTTTTTTTTGTAAAAAAATGGATTTCAGTTGCTACAACGATATGATCGATACATAATATAATGACTGGTACCTTGGATCTAAATAATACGAAGCAATGAGCTGGATAATAGTTGTATAGATATAAGTTCAGACTATGGGCTGGTTTTGTGTTTTTTGAATCATAACGTAATCCTAAACTAAATAAAAAACCGACGAGTAACACACTAAGCATAGCAATTATACCAAATGGTCAATCGAATTTTTATTCAACCCTATAGAATTAGAAATTAGAAGAATGAGAATTGTAAAAGAATAAGAATTGCTCATTTTTGATTGAACGAAAAAAAAAAGGACCATTAGTCCGCGTCTGCAAATATCCAAATTTTTATGCCTAATGCCCCGTAGATAGTTCGAACTGTATAGGAGCAATAATCAATTTTAGCTCGAATGGTTTGTAGGGGAACTCTTCCTTCTCTGATCCATTCGACACGTGCAATTTCTTTTCCGTCGATACGCCCTGCAATTTGTACTTGAATTCCTTTTGTATCTGCTTGTTCGGTTAATTCAATAGCTTTTTTCATTGCCTTTCGAAATGAAACTCTATTTTTTAATTGTCCAGCTATAAATTCTGCAAGAATATTCGGTTGTCCATAAGGTTTTGCAATTCTTGTGAGAGCAATGTTGAGTTTTCGGTTCACAGAATTCAATCTCTTTTTTACGCTGCTTTGCAATTCTTCGATTCCTCTTGGTCTACTCTCTATTAACAATTTTGGGAATCCCATATATATTATGACCTGGATCAGATCGATTCTTTTTTGAATCTCTATACGTGCAATTCCCTCGACACCTGAGGATATTCTCATATTTTTTTGTACATAAGTCTTGATACAATCCTGTATTTTTTGATCTTCCTGGAGACCTTCGGAATAATTTTTTGGTTGTGCAAACCAAACGGAATGATGACTTTGGGTTGTACCAAGTCTGAAACCAAGTGGATTTATTTTTTGTCCCATACTACCTCATCCCATACTACCTCTCCCCCGCTATTAGCCCATATCATTCTCTTCGTATGGGTCATAGCTAGATACTTCTCTTGCATATTAATATTTTTCAGGGTCTCATATATCCATCCCCGTTTTCTTAACCATACGAAAAAGTCTTGATCTTTAGATATATCTTGTAATACGATAGTTATATGACACGTGGGTCTTTTTACCGGAAAACTACGTCCGCGAGCTCTAGGTTTAAACCTTTTTAGCAAAGTGCCCTCGTTAACTTCGGCTTGACTAATGATTAAATCCTCTTTGTTGAAAGCCATATTGTGACTAGCATTTGCTGCTGCAGAATAAACCAATTTAAAAATTGGATAACATGCTCGATAAGGCATGAGTTCTAGCATCATAAGGGTTTGTTCGTAGTAAAGCCCACGAATCTGATCAAGTACTCTTCGGGCTTTGTGAGCAGACATACGTATATATTGACCTAAAGCATATACTTCTACACTCGGATCCCTCTTTATCATAAGGTTAACCTCCCATCAATAAATGATGAGCACCTATATTCACTTTTTTATTAACATTAAGTACGAGATCCACTATCGTTTCTCGCATGTCCCCGGAAATTCAGAGTAGGTGCAAATTCGCCCAATTTGTGACCCACCATACGATCCGTTATATAAATCGGCAAATGGGTCTTTCCATTATGAATAGCAATTGTATGGCCAATCATTGTGGGTATAATGGTAGATGCCCGGGACCAAGTTATTATTATTTCTTTTTCTGCCCTCATGTTGAGCTTCTCAATTTTTTCCAATAAATGATTAGCTACAAAAGGATTTTTTTTTAGTGAACGTGTCACAGCTAATTACTCCTATCCTTTTTCCTTTTTTTTTTTTCTTTTGTTTTGTAAAGACGAAGAAACATATTCTATTTTCAATATTCTCCTATTTACTACGGCGACGAAGAATCAAACTATCACTATATTTATTCCTTTTTCTACTTCTTCTTCCAAGCGCAGGATAACCCCAAGGGGTTGTGGGTTTTTTTCTACCAATTGGGGCCCTCCCTTCACCACCCCCATGGGGATGGTCTACAGGGTTCATAACTACTCCTCTTACTACAGGACGCTTACCGAGCCAACACTTAGATCCGGCTCTACCCAAACTTTTCTGGTTCACCCCAACATTACCCACTTGTCCGACTGTTGCTGAGCAGTTTTTGGATATCAAACGGACCTCCCCGGATGGTAATTTTAATGTGGCCGATTTACCCTCTTTTGCAATCAGTTTCGCTACAGCACCCGCTGCTCTAGCTAATTGTCCACCCTTTCCAAGTGTGATTTCTATGTTATGTATGGCCGTGCCTAAGGGCATATCGGTTGAAGTAGATTCGTATTTTTGATCAATCAAAACCCCTTCCCAAACTGTACAAGCTTCTTCCAAAGCATACGGCTTTCTGGATGTATATGATGATATCGAGACAGATGGATCTGATATGAATCGTATGATGAAGTACCACATGAGTGGATATATAGGAATCCAAATCTGCCGAATCACGCATGTTATGATCTTGTACATCCTAGGTCTCCCCGTTCCGTCATCTGGCTTATGTTCTGCATGTAGCATTGAGACCGAATGACTCGATGAAATTACGTCG